TGGACAAAATGGCTGATAAAAGCAAAAAACTGTAAATTTTTTTATAGATAATTATTCTTTTTGTTGATTTTTTAGTCAATGATGATTTTAAATTGCAAATTTAAAGGTATTAAATTAATAAAAATTTAAATTTTATTCAAAGTTTAAATTTGTGTATTAATTTTAACTTTGAAGGTTAATAGTTTTTATTAACTTAAAACTTTTAAGTTAATAAAATAAATATTGTAATGCCATTTAAATTTAATATGAAAAATAAATTAATTATTGTATTTTTATAAAAAATTATTCATTTTTTTGTTAACTTAAATAAAAATATTATATTAATGCAAGATTTAATGTAAAAAAATAAATTAAAAATAGTTATTAAAATAAAAATGGAAATAATAATTGGGGCATTTATTATTATTTTTTTAATAATTATTCATTTAGGTAAAAATCCTAAAAAAGGGGGTATTCCAGCTAAAGATAGTAAATTTATATAAAAATTTATTTTTAAAAAAAATGAACTTAAATTAATTTGAGAAATTCATTTAATTTTATTTAATTTTATTATTTTAATTAGGGCATATATTAAAATAAAATAAATTATAAATTGAATTAGAAATAAAAAATTAGAAATTATTAATCTCAGAGTTATTCATCCTATATTATTAATTGATGATGCAATTAATATTTTAATTAGAGAAGATTGAATAATTCCTATTGTTCTTCCAATTAAAATATTAATAATAGAGATTCATACTATAATATTAAATCATGATGAAAAAATTATAAAAAATGGTGGAATTTTTAAAGAAGTAAAAAAGAAAAGAAGAGATAAAAAATTAAAATTTTTAATAATTTCAGGTATTCATCTATGAAAGGGGGCAAATCCTCTTTTTAATATTAAAGCTATAGGGGGTACTAAACTATTAATAAAAGGCCATTCATTAAAATAAATAAAATTTCTTCTTAGGGATAAAAGAAAAATTAGAGATCCTGAACACTGAATTAAAAAATATTTTATTCTTCTTTCTGATGTGAATATATTTTTTTTTATTAAAATTAGAAAAATAAATATTAGTATATTAATTTCTATTCCTATTCATATTAAAATTCATGAGGAAGCTGAAATAGGGATAAATAAAGAAATAAAAAATAGAGGTAAAATTATAATTTTATTAATCATTATTAGAAAAAAGATTTTATCTATAGTTGAATTATGAATCCAAAAGCTTTGAATTAGCTTATTTTTCTTTTTTACATTAAAATGTTTATTGCATGTAAATTTTTGAAATTTAAAGATTTGATTTAAAATTAAATAATGTAATTTTGAAAGAGTTAAATAACATAATTTATTACATCAAAATAATCCTTTTTTCAGGCATCTTTCAAAAAAAAAATTATATTATAGATCTAACAAATTTTATGTAACATTATAAAAAAAAATTAAAATAATAAAAAAAATATTTAAAATTAAATTTAAACTTTTATTTATTTTATAAATTTTAAATTTATTTTTAATGTAAATTTTTTATTAGTAAAAAAAATAAAATAAAATTTTTAATTACAGTGAAAAATCCAATTAAAATCAAATTTTTTAGAATTTTGAATATAAAAACAAGAAAATAAGTTTGAAATGAAAAAAATTGATTTTTTTAAAAAAATTACAATTAAAGTTTTATTTTAATTTATAAATAGAGAAAAATTTTATTTTAAAAAAAAAATATTTCAGAAAAATTAGAATAAAAATAACAAGAAAAAAAAGTAGCTAAAATATTTAATTACTTTTTTGGAAAAAAATGTTAAAATATAATAAATATATATATATATATTATAATTATATATGTATATATAACTCCTACTCTTTCATATAAATAGAGTAGGAGTTATATATATATATTATAATATATATATATATTATTAATTAATATAATTAAATAAATAAATTAATAGATTAATAATTTTATTTTATTAGGTTATTTAGTTTTGTGACATAAAAAAAAACTAAATAACCCTATCTACCAGATTTAGAATAAATTAATTTGAATTATAATTTTAGTAAAAATTATGAATTAAGTAAGCAATTTTAATTCATTGTTAAATAAAATTTGTTAGAACAATAATATATTTTATTTTGGTAGTCATATTTTCTTATTTCTTTATTTTACATATTTTTTTTAATTTTGATAATTTTAATTTTTATAGTAAATATTTTTTTTATTAATTTTTATATTTGATGAAGTTATAGAATAAAAAATTAACATATTTTGTGCCAGCAGTTGCGGTTATACAATTAATTTGAGGGAAATTTAATTGATAAGTAATTATTTTAAAAAAATTAAATAATAAATTTAAATTTAGGGGTAAAATTTAAATTTATTAAATTATTTTATTTATAATATAATTATGAAATTAAAAAGTAAATCAGGATTAGATACCCTGCTATTTTTAATGTAAATTTTTTGGAGTAGTAAAAGTTATGATCTCTAAACTTAAAAAATTTGGCGGTATTTTATCTTATTAGAGGAATCTGTTTATTAATCGATATTCCACGACTAAAATTTACTTTTATAATTTTACTTATATACCGCTGTCATGAATATATTAATATATAATTTTCTATTTATTTTTATTAGTTTTATGTTAGGTCAAGGTGTAGTTTTAAAAAGAAAAAAATGGATTACTATAAAAATTATGAATGGAAAGATTTTATGTATTTTATGAAAATAGGATTTAAAAGTAATTTTAATTTATAGAAATTGAATGAAAAAGATTCTAAAATATGCACACATTGCCCGTCACTCTTATATTAATATAAGATAAGTCGTAACATAGTAAATGTACCGGAAGGTGTATTTGAAAATAAAGTGAATAGCTAAAAAATTAAGTATATTTTTTACACTAATAAGATATCTATTGATTTTGCTTATTTTAATTAAAATAAATAAAATTAATAAATATGATTAATAAAAATTGTAAAATTTTAATTTATTAATTAAGTATATTTTATTTAAATTTTACCTTTTGTATCAGGGTTAATTTAAATATTTTTTTTATAAAATTTTCTCGAAAAAAAAATATTTAAATTAATTTAAATTTAATGTTGTAATTTTAAAATTTAAAATAAATTTAGTTTTGAAATAAATTTCGATTTTTTATATCTAGTTAATTAATAAATTAATTTAATTATATAATTTTTTATAAAATATTTTATAAAAAAATTATTAATTTTTTAGGGATAAGCTTAAAAAATTTATATTATAAAAAATTTTTTTTTTAATCTATTAGTCTAAAATTAGTTATTATAGTAATATTTAAAAATTAATTAAATTTATTTAATTTTATTTAAATTTTTTTTTTATTTTTTAATTTATTTTAAAAAATTAATTGTTATAATAAAAAATGATTAAATTAGTAGAATTTAAAATATAAATTTAATAATTTAGCAAATATAATTTTCACCTGTTTAACAAAAACATGTCTAAAAGTAAAATATTTTTAGTTTAATCTGCTCTATGCTTTTGTCAATAGCTGCAGTATTTTGACTGTACAAAGGTAGCATAATAATTAGTTTTTTAATTGGAAGCTTGTATGAATGATTGGATGTAAAATTAACTTTTTTATTTATATATATTTGAATTTTTTTTTTAAGTAAAAAATCTTAATTATATAAAAGGGACGATAAGACCCTATAGAATTTTATAAAAGATTTGATTATAAATTAATTTATTTTATTGGGGTAATAAAAAAAAAATATTTATATAAAAATCATTTATTAATGAGTAAGGGATCTTTAATTTTAGATAAAAAGATTAAATTACCTTAGGGATAACAGCATAATTTTTATTGAAAGATCTTATTTTAAAAAAAGATTATGACCTCGATGTTGAATTAAGATACTATTTAGGAGTAAAAATTTAGATAGTTAGTCTGTTCGACTTTAAATTTTTACATGATTTGAGTTCAAACCGGCGTGAGCCAGGTTGGTTTCTATCTTTTTTAAATTAATTTATTTTAGTACGAAAGGATTGAGTATATAAATTTATATTTGACTATAGAATAAAATTTCTATTTTGTCAGATAAAATGTGTTAAGTTTAGGATTTAATTATGTAAATAAAATTACAAATAGTAATTTTATTTAATTTTATTATTTCTTTATTTATAAGTTTATGTTTATTATTAAGAGTAGCTTTTTTTACTTTATTAGAACGGAAAATTTTAGGGCTAATTCAATTTCGTAAGGGACCAAGAAAAGCTGGTATATTAGGGGTATTCCAGCCTTTTTCGGATGCTATTAAGCTTTTTACTAAAGAATTTAATTATCCTAAGAATTGTAATTTTTATCCTTTTTGAATTAGTCCTGTAATTGTTTTATTTATTAGTTTAAATTTATGAATTTCTTTTCCTTATTATTTTATAATTATTAGCTGAACTTATAGTTTTTTATTTATTTTTTGTATTATGAGTGTTAGAGTTTATTCAATTATAATTTCTGGTTGATTTTCAAACTCATGTTATTCTATTTTAGGTAGAATTCGATGTATTGCTCAATCTATTTCTTATGAAGTGGTTTTTTTTTTGATAATTTTGTGTTTAATTTATTCTATTGGAGATATAAATATTGAAAGATTTTTTTTGTATCAAAAGTTTAATTTTTTAATTTTTAAACATATTTCTGTTTTTATGATATTTTTTGTTTCTTTTTTGGCTGAATTAAATCGCACTCCTTTTGATTTTTCAGAAGGAGAATCTGAATTAGTTTCTGGATTTAATGTAGAGTATGGGGGAGTAGGGTTTGCATTTATTTTTTTGGGGGAATATTTAAATATTTTGTTTGCTAGAATAGTAGTATGTGTTTTATTCTTAGGGGTTAGTATTGAAAGATTTTTTTTTTATTTTATATTGGTAATTTTTTCTTTTTTTTTTGTTCTTGTTCGAGGATGTTTACCACGGTATCGTTATGATAAGTTAATAGAAATATGTTGAAAGAGTTTTTTAATTTCAACATTAAATTTAATTTTATTTTATAGTTCCCTATTTATTTAGTTTTCGGTAAATGCGAGTAAAAGCAAAAGAATACTTAATTTCATTTTTTACTTTCAAGGTAAATATTTTATTTAAATTATTTTGCTAATAAAAATTTTTATCTCAATATGTTTGGGATGGAATAAAGGTAAATAAAATACAAAAATAAAAAATTGTTAAAGTTTGGCCGATTAAAATATACGGATTTTCAACAGGTTTTATTCCTACTCAGGTTAGGAGGATAATAATATTAATTCATAGTCAAAATATATGTTGGGTAAAAGGGTAAAATTGTATACCTTTAATTTTAGAGTTTTTAAATAAAAGAAGTAATCTTAAAGTGGCGATAGACGAAATTAAAGCGATAACTCCTCCTAATTTATTAGGGATTGCTCGTAAGATTGAGTAGGCAAATAGAAAGTATCATTCAGGTTGAATGTGCAATGGAGTATTCATAGGATTGGCAGGAGTAAAATTATCTGGATCATTGAGTAAATATGGGTATCATAATAAAATATAGATTAAAAAGATAAAAAAAAAAATATATCCAAGTAAATCTTTAATAATAAAATAGGGAAAGAAAGGAATTTTGTCTAAGTTTATATTTATTCCTAAAGGGTTGGAAGAACCTGTTTCGTGCAGGAATACTAAATGAAAAATAACTATTAAAATTAAAATAAATGGTAGAATAAAATGAATTGCAAAAAATCGTGATAATGTTGGGTTATCGATAGAGAAGCCTCCTCATATTCATAAAACTAGTCTTTCTCCTAGGTAGGGGATTGCTGAAAGTAAATTAGTAATTACTGTTGCCCCTCAAAATGATATTTGCCCTCAAGGTAAAACATATCCTAAAAATGCAGTTGCTATTAGTAAGAATAAGATTAGAATACCTGATATTCATGTTTTTTTTAGATGTCAGGAATTAAAATAGATTCCTCGTCCGATATGGATATAGATAAACAAAAAAAAAAAAGAAGCTCCGTTGGCGTGAGCCACTCGTAGTATTCATCCATTATTAGTATCTCGAGAAATATGAATGATGCTCTCGAATGCTATAAGAGTGTTGGCACAAAAATGTATAGTTAAAAATAATCCTGTTATAATTTGAATTAATAGTATGAGTCCTAGAAGGGATCCAAAATTTCATATAATACTAATATTACTTGGGGTAGGGAGGTTAATTAATGAATTATAGAATAGAGTGAGCATGTTATTTTTTTTTATCGTGGTTTTAAACATTAGTATTTTTTACGTATTGGCCCTCTATTAAAATTTAATAAATTAATTATAATTGTTAATGTGAAAATTAAGTAAATTAAAATAAAAAATGTAGAATAAAAATTTATAGGTATAAAAAGTTTAAAAAATTCTTTTAGGGATGTATCTATAAGTGTTGTTTCTTCTAATTTAATAAGAGAATTTTTTGAAAATATTAGTACTGGGGAACAAAGAATAAAGTAAATTATTGGTATTTTAATATTTAAAGTTTTAAATTTTTGGTTAGAGCAGATTCTTGTGGTATAAAGAAAAATAATTATTAGTCCTCCAATTATAATTAAAAACAAAGTTCTTCTAATTCAAGAAGAGCTACTTATTATGCGAATAGAAATACAAAAAAAAAAAGTTAAACTTAAAAGCATTATTCCTATTAAAATAGGGTATGATGAGTAAACTATAATAATAGATAAAAGTAAATTAATTAGTATTAAATATGTAATTCCAATAGGTAATTTAAATTTACTAAAATATTAGTTTTGGATACTAACAATATAATTATTATTCTATTGATTTGTTTTAAACTAGTAAGTATTTTTGATTTACAAAATCAATATTTTTATTTAAATTATTAAAGCTTTGATAGTTACATTAAGTTGTTTTATAATACTGTATTTTGGATTGAAAATATTTTATATAAATAAAGATCATATTTTAATGATTCTAATAGTTTTAGAATATTTAAGATTAGTTATTTTATTATTATTTATTAATTTGTTATTTATTTATTTATTTGATATAATAATTATTGTTTATTTTTTAGTTGTGATAGTTTGTGAAGCAGTATTAGGGTTGGTTCTTTTAACTTTATTTATTCGTAGTCATGGTTCTGATTATACTAAATCTATAGTTTTACTTTTATGTTAGAAATTTTAATTGTTAGATATTTTATTTTAGTAGGTTTAAGATGGACTATAACAATAAATTTTTTTTTATTAATTTTTATTATATCGTTATTATTAATTTTTGATAGAGGAATGTATTTATTAAAAATAGTTATAGTGCTACTTAGAATATGATTAGTAATAATGATGTTTTTTTCTGTTGATTTTGTAGAAGAAAGATTTTTATTAAAGTTAATATTTATATTAATTTTTTATTTTTTAAATATAGTATTTTATTCTAGTAGTATATTTATATTTTATATTGGATTTGAAATTAGTGTTATTCCTATCTTGTTGGTTATTTTTGGATGGGGCTATCAGCCAGATCGACTTGAAGCAGGGTTTTACATAATTTTATATACAGTATTTTTTTCTCTACCATTATTAGTTGGTATTTACATTTATGAGTATCAGTTAATGAAAAAAATTATTCTTATTTTTATACTAGCTTTTTTAGTTAAGTTTCCTTTATTTGGGATTCATTTATGATTGCCTCGGGCTCATGTAGAGGCCCCTCTTTATGGTTCTATAATTTTAGCTGGAGTTATATTAAAATTAGGAGGTTACGGCCTTATTAAAATCTCATTTTTAGATGGGGACTTAATTTTTTTCTATTCTGAATGGTTAGTTATTTATAGTATTATTGGAGGAGTCGCTTTAAGTTTAATTTGTTTTTTACAGAGTGATATAAAAGTTTTAATTGCGTATTCTTCTATTATTCATATAAGTTTAACTTTATCAGGTATCCTAACTTTTTTTGATGTGGGACTATTAGGAGGAATTTATATAATAGTGGGGCATGGGGTTTGTTCTTCGGGGCTTTTTTGTATTTTAGGGTTTTTGTATGTTCGGTCCCATTCTCGTAGAATCTATGTAAATCATGGAATTTTACAAATTATGCCTATTTGTTCTTTTTGATGATTTTTATTTTGTGTAGCAAATTTATCTTTCCCTCCTTCTTTAAATTTAGCAGGAGAAATTTTTTTATTAACAAGAGTAATAAGATGAAATTGAAGAAGTTTAACAATTTTTATTATTGTGGGGTTAATATTTTTAAGTTCGTTGTATTCAATTTATTTATTTAGATTTTCTCAATATGGGGCAATAAAAAAAATATTTACATTAAATTTTTTTTCTTTGAGGGAGTCACTGGTAATATTTTTACATTGAGTGCCTCTGAATATTTTAATTTTAGATTTAAGATTATTTTTTTATTAAGTTAGTTTAAAAAAAATATTAATTTGTGGAATTAAAGATTAATTTTTTAATTTAATATTGAAAATTCAGTATAGAAAGTATAATTTTTTTATTTATTTTTTTATTTTAAGTATTTTTAGCATTTTATATTTTTTTTTAAGGAGATATATGTACATAAATTGTATTTTATTAGAATTAAATTTAATGATAATTAATTCTGTTAATTTTATATTCATTTTATTAGTTGATTGAGTATCTTTAATTTTTAGTTTTTTAGTTTTATTTATTTCTTTAATAATTATTATTTATAGAAAAGATTATTTAGGGGAAGAGTGTAATCGGTTTTTATTTTTAATATTATTATTTGTTTTATTTATATTAATCATAATTTATAGACCGAGTATCTTAGGGGTTATTTTAGGATGAGATGGGCTAGGAATTTCTTCTTATTGTTTAGTTGTTTATTATCAAAGAAAAGATTCTTTTAATTCAGGGTTTATTACTGCAGCCTCAAATCGTTTAGGGGATACTTTTCTTATTTTATGTATTATCAGAAATTTATTTGATCAAAATTTTATATTTTGGGGGGAGAGAAATATATATCTATTTTTTTTTATTTTAGCATGTTTTACAAAAAGAGCACAATTTCCTTTTAGTGCCTGGCTGCCTGCAGCAATGGCTGCTCCTACTCCAATTTCTTCATTAGTGCATTCTTCTACTTTAGTGACAGCTGGGGTTTATATGATGGTACGGTTTAATTATTTATTACTTAAATCAAATTTATCTAGTTTTGTGATGTTAGTTTCGATAGTCACTATTTTTATAGCAGGAGTGGCATGTTTTCAAGAATTTGATTTAAAACGGATTGTAGCTTTTTCTACTTTGGGCCAATTAGGGTTTATGGTAATAATTTTATCTATAGGATTTTCTTACATTTCTTTTTTACATTTGTTAGTACATGCGTTATTTAAAGTTTTACTTTTTATATGTGTAGGAGTTTTTATTCATTATGGGGAATGGCAGGATACCCGTAAAATAGGAAATATAAATTTAAATTTAATTTTAAAAATTTCATTTTTAATTTCAAATTTTTCTTTAATAGGGTTGCCCTTTAGTTCAGGGTTTTATTCAAAAGATATTTTGTTAGAAGTAGCTTATTGCAGATATGGGGGGGTCTTATTTTCCTTTTTTTTATATTTAATAGTTTTTTTGACTATTTCTTATAGTGTCCGAATGTTAAAATTTTTAATAATGAAAAATTATTGAATTTTGTGGAATGAGAGGGGTCAAATTTTAGGGTCAGTTATAATTGTTTCTTTAGTTAATATTTTTATTGGGGCAACATTAAATTGGATTATCACTGAAAATTTAAATTTAATTGAAATTAATAAATTAGTTAAATTTATTCCTTTAATAATGATTTTTTTTAGTTTAGTTTGGGGGGGGATTTTAAATTCTATGTTTTTAATTTATTTTAATAATATAATTTATTTATCAAGATTAACAAAAAATCTTAGTATTGTTTACTTATTTATACATAAGACTAGAAAATTATTAGATCAAGGTTGATTTGAAAGAATTATTTTAATATTAAAAAATTTAATTTTAATTTTTTCCTTTTGATTAAAAAATTTTCTTTTAAATTCTTCAATATTTATAATTTTAGGGTTGATTTTTTTAATAATTTTATTAGTATTTCTAAATAGTTTAAAAAGAACAAGATTTTGAAGAAATTTAGGTAAGGCTAGTACTTTTAGAAAATATCAATTTTATTTCGAAAAAATAAAGTTTTTACGTTAAACTATAAAAGTGGGGGATTTTAACAATTTAAAGCTTAGAGATAGTTAGCAGCTTTCTCAATAAATCCTTGAATAAGAATTTATAATTCATTAAAATTATTAACAATAATTTGTCTCTTTTTGACTTTTATTCAAAATTTATTTTTAATTTAAATTCATGGAGAAATTTCTCATATATTAGGTCGAAATTAATAGTAATTTTTTACTTCATGATTTAATAATTTATATTTAGACTAATATAAAATATTTTTTTTAATTGCAATTTAAATGTTTTAAAAACTTTAGTCCTATTTTCAATTTATTGATCCTTCTTTTCATTCAATTATTGTTCCTATAATAAGAGTTACTATAATAAAAATAATTGTTAAAATTCAAAAATAAAAGTTTGATAAATAAAATGATAGCGGGATGGGTAAGATTAGAGTAATTTCAATATCAAAAATTAAAAATATAATTCCTACTAAAAAAAAATGAATTGAAAATGAGACTCGGTATTTGGATAAAGGGTCAAATCCACATTCAAAAGGTGTAGTTTTTTCTCGATCTGTAATTTTATGTATATTAATAATGGGTAAAATATTTAATAATAAAATTAAAATTGTAATTAAAATTGTTATGAATATAGAAATTATAATGATTATCTTATCTTGGAAAGATCTTTTAGGTGGAAACTAAAAATAATTATGTATACTAATAAGATATATTTTATATTAGTTTCCTCATCAATAAATTGAAATATAAAGAAATAATCAAATAATATCTACAAAATGCCAATATCAAATAGATATTTCTAAATTTAGATGATGAGAGTGTGAAATAAAAATAGAATTTAGTCGGTTTAGGGCATATACTAAAAAAATAGTACCAATAATAACATGGATCCCATGGAATCCTGTAGTGATAAAAAAAGATCTTCCATATACTGAATCTCTAATTGTAAATGATGATTCATTATATTCTATAATTTGTAAGAAAGAAAAGTAAATTCCTAGTAATACTGTTAGCATTAATCTTTTTTTTGTTGAAATAAATTTTTTGTTGTTTATTCTAGCATGGGCTCAAGTAACTGAAATACCAGATCTTAATAAAATCAATGTATTAATTAAAGGGATATGTATGGGATTTAAAGTTTGGATGTTTTTTGGAGGCCAATAAAGTCCAATTTCTTGTCTAGGCACCAATGAATGATGAAAAAAATTTCAGAAAAAACTAATAAAAAAAAAAATTTCTGAAAAAATAAATAGGATTATTCCATATTTTATTGATTTTATAACATGTGATGTGTGATTTCCTTGGAATGTTGATTCTCGTTGGATGTCTCGTCATCATATTAATATGGTTCAAATTAAAATTAAAAAAGTTAAATTAAATAACAAAAATTTTTTTGTATTTATTATTATAATTATAGAAGAAGTATAGTTTATTAAAATTAATGATACAACAATAGGTCATGGGGAAGGATTAACTAGGTGAAATTGGTGATTTTTTAACATTAATTAATTTCTCTTGAATATAGAGTTATAAGAATAGAAAATACATAAGATTGAATTATTCCAATTATAAATTCAAAAGAAAGAAATAAAATTTGAATTAATAGTATTATTATTCAGTAAGGTTTATTAAAATTAAAATTATTTCCTATTAAGTTTATTAGTAAATGTCCTGCGATTAGGTTAGCTCTTAGTCGGATTGAAAGTGCTAATGGGCGAATTAAATTTCTTGTTGTTTCAATTATTACTATTATTGGTATAAGTATAATAGGGGTTCCATTAGGTAATAAGTGGGAAAATATAAATTTGGTTAAATTGATTCATGAATAGACTATAATTGCCAATCAAATAGGAAATGAAATAGATAGGGAGAATACTAAGTGTGCAGAACAACAAAATGTGTATGGGAAATTGCTTAGAATATTATTAAATATAATAAAATAAAATAAAGTAATAAAAATAATTGTTGATCCTTTTATAGTAATTGATTTTGTAAATAATATTTTAAATTCGTTATGAAGATATTTGTTAATTAAAGTAATTATATTTAAAATTCGTGATTTTTTAATTCAAAAATTAAAGGGGAAAAAAAATATACAAATTAATATTAATATTCAATTAAATTGAAGAAAAATAGTTGATGGGTCAAATATTGAAAATAATCTTATTATCATTTTAGATTATTTTTAATTCTATAAATTTTTAAGTTTGAATTTTTATTAATTTTTGAATTAAAAAAAATATTAATTATAATTAAATAGATAGAAAATAACGTTAAAATAAAAATTATAATTCAAGGGATTGGCGATATCTGTGGAATAAAGAAATAAAATTTATAATTTTGAATTGACAACTCAATGTTATTAATTATTTAACTAATTTCTTATTATCTAGGGTAATTGCTTTTACCATAAATTGGTTTAAGAGACCATTACTTGCTTTTCAGTCACTAGATAAATTAAATGATTTAATTCAGGAAATAAAATATTTAATTGGAATTGAATCAATTGCAATTGGTATGAAAGAATGGTTTATTCCACAGATTTCTGAACATTGGCCGAAGAAAGATCCTGATTTATTAGAAATTATGGAAATTTGATTTAGTCGTCCGGGGGTAGCGTCTATTTTAATTCCTAAAGAAGGGATTGTTCATGAATGGATAACATCTAAAGATGTAATAATAAATCGAATTTGGCAGTTAATTGGAATCGGGGTAGAATTATCAACTTCTAAGAATCGTATGATTCTAGAAGGATTTATATATGATTCAAATTCAATTTTATTAAAATCATTATATTCATATCTTCAGAATCATTGGTGTGCAATAATTTTAATTGTAATTATTGGGTTTATAAGTTCATCTATTGTGTAAAGTAAGTGTAGAGAGGGGATGGCAATAAAAGTTAAAATTAGTGTGGGAAGAATAGTCCAAATAATTTCAATTTTTTGATTTTCTAGAATTATATTTCTAAAAAAATTATTTTTAATTAATTTAATTATAATAAAAAATACTATTGATAAAATAGAGCAAATAATTAATATGGAGTAGTCATGAAATAAATTTAATTGTTCTATAATAGGGGAGGATGCGTCATAAAATGATATTTTGTTTCAGTCAATTTCTAAAGGAATAATTTTCATAATTAAATCTTAAATTTAGTACATTTATCTGTCACATTAGAAATAGGTTACTAATGGAAGTTCACTGTATCTATGTTCTAATGGAGGAAAGTTTTGTATTCATTCAATATTTTTAATTAAAATAAAAATTATTATTGATTTTGAAATTATAGATTCTCAAATAATGTATATTAATAAAATAATAGAAAATATTGAAATTATTGATCCTAAAGAAGAAATAATATTTCAAAAAATTAGTAAATCAGGATAGGATGAGTATCGTCGAGGCATTCCTATAAGTCCTAAGAAATGTTGAGGAAAGAAGGTTAAATTTACACCAATAAAAGTTCTTAAAAATTGTGTTTTTAACAAAAAAGAATTAAGTGAAATACCTGTAAATAGAGGAAATCAATTAATAAATCTAGCAATGATAGCAAATACTGCTCCTATAGATAATACATAATGAAAGTGTGCAACTACGTAGTAAGTATCATGGAGAATAATATCAATTGAGGAGTTTGCTAGGATTACTCCTGTTAGACCCCCCATTGTAAATAAAAAAATAAATCCAAGAGTTCATAGTAAACTTGGAGAAAATTTTATTTTTATTCCATAAATAGTAGCTAATCATCTAAAAATTTTAATTCCTGTAGGAATAGCAATAATTATTGTTGCAGAAGTAAAGTAAGCTCGTGAATCTACATCTATTCCTACTGTGAATATATGATGTGCTCATACAATGAATCCTAAGATTCCAATTGATGTTATAGCATAAATTATTCCTAAAGATCCAAAAGATGAAATCTTTCCTCTTTCTTGGTTAGTAATATGAGAAATTAGTCCAAATCCTGGTAAAATTAAAATATAAACTTCTGGGTGGCCAAAAAATCAAAATAAATGTTGATATAAAATAGGGTCTCCTCCTCCTCTTGGGTCAAAAAATCTTGAGTTTAGGTTTCGATCTGTGAGAAGTATTGTGATTGCACCTGCTAGTACAGGTAGTGAAAATAATAATAAAAAGGCTGTAATTAGTACAGATCAGCAAAATAATGGTATAAATTGTATATTATACTCTGAACTTCGTATATTAATAATTGTTGAAATGAAATTAATTGCTCCTAGGATAGAAGAGATTCCTGCCAAATGTAGGGAAAAAATTGCTATATCGACTGAGTATCCTCTATGAAATATATTATTAGATAAAGGTGGGTAAACTGTTCATCCTGTTCCAGTTCCTTGATCTGTTAAATTTCTTAAAATTAGTAGATATAAAGATGGGATGAGTAATCAAAATCTTAAATTATTTAGTCGAGGAAAAGCTATATCTGGGGCACCAATTATTAAAGGAACTAGTCAATTTCCAAATCCTCCAATAATAATTGGCATAGTTATAAAAAAAATTATAATAAAAGCATGAGCAGTAACGATGCTATTGTAGAGCTGGTCATTAAAAATTAAAGTTGAAGATTGGCTTAATTCTATTCGAATAATTAAACTTAGGGATAGTCCAATTAATCCTGATCAAATGCCAAAAATGAAGTATAAAATACCAATATTTTTATGGTTAGTTCTAAATATCCAAATCAT